TTATATTCCATCCATATACTAATTCCATTCATTTAATATCCCTTTCTTTGGTGTCATTGAGATAAGAGATGTCGTTTCTAGTCTATCTGTTTCTATTTCTATATATATATATATATATATATATGGATATAGATATGGAAAGTTGAAAAATCATCATATAATAATCCAGAAATTGCAATAGAAAAGAAAAAGGGAGGTTTGTGATGATTTTTCAATCTTTATTATTGGAATTTATAAATTTTTTTAAAACATTAAAACAAAAGACGAAAAGTAGTAAATTACTAACAAAATTAATACATAAAAAAAGTACAATAAAATATAGGAAGAAATTCGGCCACCCCCCACATATTTTATAATCTCTCCTAGCAAAAAATTTGTAAGACCGACCGCATTTGGAATTCCATCAATTACTCGTCTATCAAAAAAATAATTTCCTTTAGCTAATCGTCTTACACCCCCAATCAAGTAGATTTCATAAAAAGAATCTATGTAACCGCGATTATATGACCAATCATATATCACATTTACTATTTTCTCTACAATAATTTTTTTAGGAACATTTTTAGCAAATAAATTAAGTAAGTTCCAATTTTGTAAAGATGAATAAACCGGCTTATAGAAAAAAGATGCTATAAATATTCCGTAAAATGCTATACTGACCGAAAAAGTTGCATTTGTCACAAATTCATACCAATCTACAGAATTGTTTAAATTTGGATGTAAAGGGTTTAGAGACGGAATTAACATTCTTGATAATATATCAAAACCTACTCCCTCTTGATTTTGATTGAAAGAAATTCCTATGGCTCCAAGGAACAAAGTAAATAGTACTAATACAAGCATAGAAAATAGCATAGTATTGTCTGATTCGTTGGAATACGAAAAGGTTTTGTTAGTGCCAAAATAGGGAATAACAAGAAAAGGTCGCATTATTTTTTTTACATTTCTATCAATTCGATATGAATGTGCCTTCTTACAAAAAAAAGAAGCCCTTTCATTATTATTCATTGTTAATTGACCTTCTTTACCCCAGCAAGATATTGAATAGAATGAGCTAGTTTTTTTTCCATTGTAATTTTTAAAATGAACATTGAAATGTCCCTCAAAAACAAGTAAATATATCCGAAACATATAAAATGCGGTTAATCCTGCTGTTGAACAAGCGATTATTGCGAACATTGGTGAATACAACCAAATATCATTAAGAATTTCATCTTTGGACCAAAAACAAGCAAAGGGTGGAATACCACAAAGAGAAAGTGTACCCACTAAAAAAGCTGTTTTTGTAATTGGTACATGTTTTGTTAAACCGCCCATAAGAACTATATTTTGACTTTTATCTGTAGAATATCCAACAATAGTTTCCATTGAATGAATAATCGATCCTGATCCTAAAAACAACAACGCTTTTGAATAAGCATGAGTAATCAAATGAAATAAAGCGGCTCGATAAGAACCCATACCTAGAGCTAACATCATATAACCCAATTGAGACATTGTAGAATAAGCCAAACCTCTCTTAATATCCGTTTGAGCAAGAGCTAAAGTAGACCCTAATACTACCGTTATTATACCTATCAAAGCTATTCCATTCATTATGTAAGGTAGAACTATGAAAAGAGGAAGAAACCGGGCTACAAGAAAAATTCCCGCTGCTACCATAGTAGCAGCATGTATAAGAGCCGAAATAGGGGTAGGCCCTTCCATAGCATCCGGTAACCATACATGAAGGGGAAATTGGGCAGATTTAGCAACTGAACCGGAAAATAATAGGAAGGCGCACAAAGTAATAAATAAAAGATTTACCTCATTATTCGAAATCAAGTTTTTGAATATTTCAAACAAATCCCGAAATTCCAAACTACCCGTTATCCAGTAAAGACCTAAAATTCCTAATAATAAACCAAAATCTCCTACACGATTAGTTATAAACGCTTTTTGACAAGCATTTGCCGCGATAGGGCGTGTGAACCAAAAACCTATTAAAAAATAGGAACACATTCCAACGAATTCCCAAAAGATATAAATTTGTATCAAATTCGAACTGGTAACCAATCCCAACATTGAAGTATTAAAAAAACTCATATAAGCAAAAAATCTCCAATATCCTTGATCATGAGACATATAATTGTCACTATAAATAAGAACCAAAATTCCAACAGTAGTGATTAATATTGACATAATAGAAGTAAGTGAATCAATCAAGTGGCCAAACTCTAAAGAAAGATCATTATTGATAGTCCAAGACCATACATATTGATATATAGAACTGGTATTTATTTGATGAATAGACAAATCGATCGAAAAAATCATAACTATACTTAACAATAAAACACTAGGAAAAGCCCACACACGGCGAAGATTTTTTGTTGCCGTCGGAAAAAGGAAAAGTCCCATTCCTATTAACATAGGAACTAGAAGTGGAATGAAAGGTATAATCCATGAATATTGATACGTATATTCCATACAAAAAAATACAAAAAATCTTTTTCTTCTTAATTTTAATGAGTTTTGTTTCTTATTCGCCGGTTTTAGCTCGTTTGAAAGGTTCAGTTAATAAAAGAAAAATTAAGATATGCAAAACTTAAACAGAATTCTCTATTATTAATTATTTTGAATCTTTGTACAATAACTTCAATCCAATATTGCAAAGCACGAAGTGAAAATGAGTCAAATGATATGACCAAATTCTTAGTAAAAAAGAAACTTTATTTTTTGGTTTTTTAGTTAATTAATAAATTTTTTTCGTTAATTAATAAATAAAGAAAAAAAAATAAAAGAAATTATTATATATTACAATAATTTACACCTCATAGAGTTAGAGTGAATAGAAAAAATTACACCAAAAAATTAGTTTATTTTAATATGAATCCCTCTCAATAAAATAAAAAATTATTGAGTTTGTTTATTCCGAAAAATTGGAGTTCATTTTTGAACTAATTGATTATTTCCCGTTACAATAAAAGACATCTAAGTTTGTAAAAAAGATTATGATATTTTTACATAGCAGAGAAAAAGTAAGATACATTCTTTTTAAATAAAAAAATCATGTATCTTTTAATAGATTAACGACCGGTCTGATTCCATTTGAAAATGGAAATTAGGCACACTCTTTCTTCGAGCTTGAGCAATTCATTTTTAAGTAGGATAAGGGTTGATTTCTTAAACTTTTTCGATTTATTTTATTCGATGTATAAATGGAGTACGACGAAAATAGACAGAGATATAACCAGACAGACAATCTTCTTTTTTTTTGTAAGAATTACAAAAAAATATTACTAGGAACAAAAAACAAAAAGACTATGTGATTTTTACATATGCATATTTTTTTATGAAGGGAATGTAACCTAAAAAAAAGTGGATAGATATTAGGTCTAATTAAAGAAGAACAATTCATTTTGAACAATAGATGTCTTTCACATGAACTATAGTAATGAATAAGCTAGTATAATTTTTTGAATGGCAGTTCCAAAAAAACGTACTTCTATATCAAAAAAACGGATTCGTAAAAATATTTGGAAAAAAAAGGGATATTGGACAACATTGAAATCTTTTTCCTTAGCCACATCTCTTTCTACGGGGAACTCAAAAAGCTTTTTTGTGCAACAAATACAAATATTGGAGTAATCTCTGAATTTAGCCGGACTCGAAGAATAGACTAATTTCGTTTATTCTTTTCCAATTTGATTTCGTTTTTCTATAAATATATAATTTTTTTTCTATAAATATATAATTTTTTTCTAGCTATAGATTTCGAATCGATTTCTTTATAGATATCTATATTCTATATAGAAAGAATGGTACTGGTTTTTGAAACAACAAAAAAAGAATAAACATAACAAAATTTCAACTTTATTTAAGTATGTTTTCTCATTTTTGTAATGAAGAGTTTCATTTTCCCCATCGACCAAATAATCAATAAAAAAGTTTTTTTGTCTTGTTTTTTTTTAGTATTAGTATACTTAGTATACCTTAGTATACTAAGTAGATAGAAAATCTTTAGTAAAAAAAAAAAAAGAAATGAAATGGGACACATTATTGGGCATTGGAACTAATTGATTTCAAACTTGTTTTTGTAAATTTTTGAAGTAATATATTCTCTAAATTACTATCACTAACCATATTAACTAGCTATATTTATATATATATATATATTTATTATATATACCCTCTTTTTTTAACCCAATTGAAAAGTAACCCTTCCCTTTTATTGGTTTATTGGAGATAATCATTTTCAAATTGAAATGCTCCAAAATGGATCTTAAAATAAAAATAAAAGAGGGTACAATTACGATCGAAATCAAAAGTATTTTTTATCTGATATCTTAATAATTTTTTTTTTAATTGGTTTTCGAAATATTAATTTTTCGACACAACAAAAATTCTAATGATTAATACAAAGCTGTGCAAATGTTTATTTATATAAATTCTTGGAATATAGTGCTAACTAAATTTGTGATTCATAAAAATACTATTTTTCTTTCAAAAACAAATGCATATTTTTTATTTATTTTATTTAATTTAATAATTAATCATTTAAAAACACAAATGAGAAAGCAAATTTTGTGTTTTAGAGGTTGAAGTCAGAATTGTTTAGATCTAGTTACAACGGTGCCATTTTGAGAAAGGATAAACTATGAAAAAGCCCACTCCCATTACTAACTTAACTTAAATAAAATAAAACCGACACTCGAAACGAAAAACGAATGATAATAAGAATTCTTATTGGAATTGGAATATTCAAATCTTCAAAAAATTATTTTTAATGTTTCGATTTTTATGTTTACTAAACAAATATTGTATTGCATTTGAATTGACTCTTTCAATCTCGACGATTTACTAAAAATAGATTATTATGATTTCGAGCAAGCCGCTATGGTGAAATCGGTAGACACGCTGCTCTTAGGAAGCAGTGCTAGAGCATCTCGGTTCGAGTCCGAGTGGCGGCATGGCATCTTATCTTTGAAAAGAGTAAGTCCTAGAATGAATTCTATTCCCGATTTCCATTCCTATAATTCGTGGACCCTTTTTTATTTATGATATTTTCAACTTTAGAGCATATATTAACTCATATATCATTTTCGGTCGTATCAATTGTAATTGCAATTCATTTGATAAACTTATCACTCAATGAAATCGTAGGACTATATGATTCGTTGGGAAAAGGCATGATAGTAACTTTTTTCTGTATAACAGGATTATTAGTTACTCGTTGGATTTTTTCGGGACATTTACCATTAAGTGATTTATATGAATCATTAATCTTTCTTTCATGGAGTTTTTCCATTTTTAATATGATTCCGTCTTTTACTTTTAAAAAACATAAAAACCATTTTAATTTAAGCACAGTAATCGCACCAAGTGTTATTTTGATCCAAGGCTTTGCTACTTCGGGTCTTTTAATCAAAATGCATCAATCCACAATATTAGTACCCGCTCTCCAATCCCATTGGTTAATGATGCATGTAAGTATGATGGTATTAGGCTATGCAGCTCTTTTATGTGGCTCATTATTATCAGTCGCTCTTTTAGTCATTACATTTCGAAAAGTCATAAGGATTTTTGGTAATAGCAATAATTTTTATTTTTTAAATGAGTCATTTTCTTTTGCCGAGATCAAATACCTGAACAAGAGAAATAATATTTTACGAAACACTTCTTTTCTTTCTTTTCGAAATTATTACAGGTCCCAATTTATTCAACAATTGGATCGTTGGAGTCATCGTATTATTAGTCTAGGGTTTATCTTTTTAACCATAGGTATTCTTTCGGGAGCAGTATGGGCTAATGAGGCATGGGGATCCTATTGGAATTGGGATCCAAAGGAAACTTGGGCGTTTATTACTTGGACAATATTCGCGATTTTTTTACATACTAGAAAAAAATTGGAAGGTGTAAATTCTTCAATAGTAGCCTCTATGGGCTTTCTTATAATTTGGGTATGTTATTTTGGGATCAATCTATTAGGAACAGGATTACATAGTTATGGTTCATTTATATCAAATTGAGTTTAAGTGAATTGAATAAAAATAAAGAAGGGGTCTGACAAATACAAACATAGTAAGCATATAATAAAACTTCACATAAACCGTCGAGAACCCCTTAGAATCCACTAATGGAGTGATTCAAGGGGTTCTCCCAAACATTAAAGACATCTGGTTACAATTCCTTTTTGTAAGTTAAGATGATAGAAGAAAAAGATTTCTTTTATCATTGTATAATGGACACTATTAAAAAAGAAAAAGATTTCTTGCTCTTTTTTTTTTAAAAAAGAAAAAGATTTCTTGCTCTTTTTTTTTTTTTTTTATTTCATGAAAGCTTTCTATAAAAAATTCGATAGAATAGCTTCGACCTTGTCAACTGATAATGATAAAATAAAATCCGGATAAATACCAATACCTATTACAGGTATAAGGATCGAAATAGAAATAAATAACTCTCGCGGCCCAGAATCAAAAAAATAAGAGTTTGGTGTATTAAAAAGCGTGTATCCATAGAACATCTGGCGTAACATAGATAATGAATAAATAGGAGTTAATATCATTCCAATGGCCATTACAAAAGTAATTAGTATTTTTGTCATTAAAAGATATTTTTGACTCGTAATTATTCCAAAAAAGACTATCAATTCTGCAACAAAACCGCTCATGCCTGGCAATGCAAGGGAAGCCATCGATAAGATACTGAACACCGTGAATATTTTTGGCAGTGGGATAGCCATTCCACCCATTTCGTCGAGATAAAGAAGACGTATTCTATCATAACCCGTTCCTGCCAAGAAAAAAAGCGCAGCGCCAATAAAACCATGCGAGATTATTTGTAAAATGGCTCCATTGAGTCCCGTATCGCTTATCGAACCAATTCCTATAATTATGAAACCCATATGAGATACAGAGGAATAAGCTATTCTTTTTTTTAAATTACGTTGACCAAGAGATGTTGAAGCAGCATAGATTATTTGAATTGCACCTAATATCATTAACCCGGGAGAGAATATAGAATGAGCGTGGGGTAATAATTCCATATTAATTCGAACCAATCCATACGCTCCCATTTTTAATAAAATTCCGGCTAAAAGCATACAAGTACTGTAATGTGCTTCTCCATGGGTGTCTGGTAACCATGTATGTAAGGGTATAATCGGCGATTTTACAGCAAAAGCAATAAGAAATCCAATATAGAATATTATTTCCAGTGCCAAAGGATATGATTGATTAGCTGATGTTTCGAAATTTAATGCTGGTTCATTGGAACCATATAAACCAATACCTAGAACTCCCATTAATAAAAAAACGGAACTTCCTGCAGTGTACAAAATGAACTTTGTAGCTGAATACAAACGTTTCTTTCCCCCCCACATGGATAAAAGTAGATAAACAGGAATTAATTCTACTTCCCACATGATGAAAAAAAGTAAAATGTCTCGAGAAGAAAATGATCCTATTTGACCGCTATACATTGCTAACATCAGAAAATGGAATAATTTGGATTCCCGAGTAACCGGCTGAGCCGCTAAAGTCGCTAAAGTGGTGATAAATCCCGTGAGTAAAATCGGTCCGATAGAGAGTCCATCTATTCCGAATCTCCAATAAAAATCAAAAAAATTTATCCATTTATAATTCTCCGTCAGTTGCATTAATGGATCGTCCAATTCGAAATGATAACAGAATGCATAGGTTGTTAGAAGGAGATCCATTAAGCATATACAAATAGTATACCAGCGAATTACCTTATTTCCTCTATGAGGAAATAAGAAGATTAAGGAACCCGCGGATATTGGCAAAACTACAATTATTGTTAACCAAGGAAAAAAATTCGTGGTAAAAATAAGATACACTTGGGCCAGAAAACCCGTGCTCAAAACAACTTTTTATTTTTTATGTTTTGAGCACGGGTTTTTGTCAGTAAAAAAACGTATTTGTGTGGGGTTTTTTGAAACGTATCAATCAATAAGCTAGACCCATGCTTCTAGTTGTTTCATGCCATAAATAAACTCGAACACTCAAGAAATCCGTCGGACAGGCAGATTCACATCTTTTACAGCCGACACAATCCTCTGTTCTTGGAGCAGAAGCAATTTGCTTAGCTTTACATCCGTCCCAAGGTATCATTTCTAATACATCTGTTGGACAAGCTCGGACACATTGAGTACATCCTATACAGGTATCATAAATCTTTACTGAATGTGACATTGGGTCTATTAGTTTTTGAACATCAGAAATTTTCGATCTAGTAAAACTTTTAAATGAATCATATATTTAGACACCAGATGAATCAACGATTTACCAGACGTTTTCCAATCAATCTACTTCTGGATCAAGTTCCTAAAAGAGAGCCAAGATACTTTGATTTCTTACGTTTTCGCAAACATGATCATACGTTATGTATCATACATGTTAATTTGGAATTGATGAATATTCATATTCTACTTTTAATATTCTATAATGTTTATGATTAATACTATATTTTTATTTTTTTTATTCATTTATTTATTCAACAAATTCGATTGATTGATACGAGTTGATTTTCTGTTACGATAAATTGATGAAACAATAGCTGGTCCGATAGCTGCTTCAGCGGCTGCAATAGCTATAACAAAAATGGAAAAAATATTTCCTTTTAATTGACGACTATCAAAAAAATCAGAAAATGTTACGAAATTTATATTAACCGCATTCAGTATAAGTTCAAGACACATAAGGGCTCTAACCATATTTTGGCTCGTGATCAATCCATAGATACCGATAGAAAATAAATAGGCACTCAAAACAAGTACATGTTCGAGCATCATTGACCAACTCCTTATTAATTTCGATTCATTTCAATATGAACAACAATTCAATCAACGAATTCGATTGACTAGAGAATCGAACAAAACCAAAAGAATAGAATACATTAAATCGAATAAAAAATTATTTTAAACAAAAACAATCTTTCCCTTTCACATATAATTGAAAGGAAATGGATGGGATAAGATAGAGCAAAATGGAATTTGAATTGCTGTTGATAGTTCGAAAGATTTATTACTGTCGGGCCACGACAATTGCACCTATCAAAGCAGCTAAAAGAATTATTGAAATGAGTTCAAATGGAAGAAAAAAATCTGTTGATAAATGAATTCCAATTTGTTGACTATTACTTATCAAATCTTGTTCAATAATCTGATTTGATCTTGTAGTCCAAATAATCCCGTACCATGATGTATCTGGAATAGTAGTCATTAGTGAAACAAAAATACTTATACAAACCATCAAAGTAACCCCGTCCCCAACGGTCCAAAAATAAAAATTGTGGGAATATTCTGAACCTTTCATGAACATCACAGCAAATAGGATTAAAACATTTATAGCTCCCACGTAAATAAGTAGCTGTGCCGCAGCTACAAAATGGGAGTTTGATAAAATATAGAATAAAGATATACAAACAAGAACCAGTCCCAATGAAAAGGCAGAAAAAATTGGGTTGGTAAATAATACTACTCCTATACTTCCTAATACAAGAACTGATCCTAGAAAGACTAAAAGAAAATCATGTATCGGTTCAGGCAAATCCATTATATGGAAAATAAGAAATAAATAAATCGAAATTTCATGACCTTATTGATACGACCAGGAAAAAAATTGATATACTAAATTACTAATTGAATTAACTCCTAAAGAGTGTGAGTTGATATAGGTACAGTTCTAGGAAGAATCTCATTCTTTATACGAAAGAGTAGTTAGAAGCTATACTCTATACTCCCTCTCTCTCTATATATATATATAGTATATATTTTTTCTATAATTCCATTTTTGGAAAAAATTACAAATAGATTTACATTTCGAGATTCTTATAATAATATTTATTCTATCTATCTATATTTATTTAATTTTTTAATATTTTAATATTTTCTTACTATAATATTTACTATTGATTTGATATATTTTAAATATATCATTATTTATATGATTTCATTTTTTAAATTATAAATTATATAGAATCCATTAGATTATTTTCTATTTTCTTATATATAATATATATATATATAATTTCTATATAATTAGAATTTATATAATTTTTTTATGATTATTTCATTTTTATTTGAATTGAGGCAAGTTTAAAATAGTTCTAATTGTATAATCGTCAATTACTGACATTGGTAAACGGCCCAAAGCAATTTGATTATAATTCAATTCGTGACGATCATAAGTCGAAAGTTCATATTCTTCAGTCATTGATAAACAATTTGTTGGACAATACTCAACGCAATTACCACAAAATATACAGATCCCGAAATCAATACTGTAATTAAGCAATCGTTTCTTTCGAATAGAAGTTTCCAGTTTCCAATCAACAACAGGTAGATCTATAGGACATACACGAACACATACTTCACAAGCAATGCATTTATCAAATTCAAAATGGATTCGACCGCGGAAACGCTCCGATGTGATTAATTTTTCATAAGGATATTGAATAGTTACAGGGAAACGATTTGCATGGGATAGGGTAATCATAAAACTTTGACCAATATACCTTGCAGCTCGTACTGTTTGTTGACCATAATTCATGAACCCAGTTACCATAAGGAACATATCGTGAATATCTATGAATAACTTTATTTTGTTTCTTTCTCTTGTTTGAGACAAGTTATCAATATAGAATATTCATTTTTACAGTGAAAGCAGTTGAGACGAAGTTGTTAATAATAGATTACCGAGAGAAATAGGTAAAAGAAATTTCCATCCAAGATTTAATAATTGGTCCATTCTTAGTCTAGGTAAAGTCCATCTTGTTGTGATAGAAATGAACAAGAAGAAATAAGTTTTAGCTAATGTAATAAAGATATCAATTGTAGTTCCAAAAACTCCACACGCTTTATTTATTTCAAAAAGTTCAGAAACGAATATGTACGGGGTAGGGGTATTCCAACCGCCTAAGTAAAGAACCGTTACAAATAATGAAGAAACTAATAGGTTTAAATAGGAAGCAACATAAAATAAACCAAATCTTATACCCGAATATTCGGTTTGATAACCGGCTACTAATTCTTCTTCTGCTTCTGGTAAATCAAAAGGTAATCTTTCACATTCCGCTAGCGAAGAAATTAGAAAAACAATAAAACCTATAGGTTGACGCCATAAATTCCACCCCCAAAAACCATATTTTGATTGCGAATCCACTATATCAACTGTACTTAAACTGTTAGATAATCATAGTCGGTGATAACATTACTGTTCCCATCGCTATTACAGAACCGTACATGAGATTTTCACCTCATACGGCTCCTCGAAGGCCATAAATAAATCTACGGACGGCACCGTTTATTTCTCTTGATATATCCCTAAGATAGGTGGGCTTCATTTTTATTGGACGGTCCTGAATTAAACCAATTGAATTCTGTCTGTTCGAATTATAATAATAATAAAATAGAAAAAAAATTAAATAAAAAAATAAAAAAAAGGTACTTCTGAATTGATCTTATCCCCTAAAAAATGGAATTTGTTGAGTAATAACTTAATTCTTCAATAAAATACTTCTTTAATTTATTAATAACCTATCCTTTTCGATTACAAAAAAGAATATGAATTAAGATATGAATTCTATCTCCATGAAATATAGATATAAGAAAGAATAAAAAGGGATCCTTGTTTGTTTATTGGAATTGTATTATAGTAATTATATTAATGGATTCTTTCTTTTTTTTTCCTTTTTAGTTTAGTTTTGGTTTTGTTTTATTTTTTATGTACAAAAGGAGGACCTAAAAAAAATTTAAAGGATTATTTCGTTCCTGATAGTCATATTTATTTAATCGGTGGATAGTAGCCTATACTCTGGACCGGAATTGTGGGGAGTACTGCCTGATTATTTCTACCAATTTTAAGCCCCAATTAGTATTCTTTTTATATTCTGCAGAAAAACTCTTTTGGATAATATAATTTACATAATTTCTATTACTAATCCTTTATGTATCTTGGTGTTTCTAACTATCCAATCATTTTCTTTTTTATCAATCCCCTACTCCTTTTTTATCGTAATACATGTATGGTAATTCATACAAATGGTAGTGAAAACTCAATAAGAATAAGGTTGGTCTTGGTCTTTTGAGCCCGCTTCAAGACAGGATGACTAAAACAACCAATCTTGGGGGAAATGGCCCCCTCCATTTTTTTCCACTTCATTTTATTCTTAATACATAGAAAATGAGACTCAATATTTTGACTGCAAATTAAAAAAAAAATTCAAATGAAATACAAGCTGTTTTATTTCACCCATCTAACTATCTGATTTAGTTCATCAATCCGAACTCCGAATAAGAATAATGAATAAAAAAATGAAGATATCTATTCAATTTATTCGACTTCATTTTCTTTCCTATAAAACGTAGAAAAAAGGAGCATGGAAAAGTTTCTGTCTCACCGAATCGCACGTAGAGATATTGATAACACACATAGAGTTAATGGTATTTCATAACTAATCGATTGAGCAGCAGCCCGTAGACCACCCAAAAAGGAATATTTATTATTTGATCCATATCCGGACATAAGAAGTCCGACGGGAGCAATACTCGAAATAGCAATCCATAAAAAAACACCAATATTAAGATCAGCTAAAATAAAGTTATAGCCAAAAGGAATTATTGAATAGCTTACTAGAATTGATATGACTGATATGGATGGTCCGATACTGAATAAACGAATATTCCCCTTAGATGGAAGAAGATTTTCTTTGAAAAGTAGTTTTGTTCCATCGGCTATAGCTTGAAGAACTCCCAAAGGACCGGCGTATTCAGGTCCAATACGCTGTTGGATCCCTGCGGATATTTCTCTTTCGAGCCATACAATCACTAGTACACCTATTGTGATTCCCAATACAAGAGTAAAAATAGGGACAAGTACCCATAGAATTCCATAGACCTCTTTTAAAGATTCCAATCTGGAAAAAGAATTGATATCTTGTACTTCTGTTGTATATGTTGTATAAATTATCATTTCAACGATCAACTTCTCCCATAATGATATCTATGCTACCTAGTATCGTCATAATATCAGCCAATTTCATTCTTTTAACTAACTGAGGAAGAATTTGCAAATTGATAAAACCTGGTGGACGAATTTTCCATCTCCAAGGAAAACCATTCTTATCCCCTATTAGAAAAATTCCTAATTCTCCCTTTGGTGCTTCAACTCTCACATAAAGTTCTTGTTTCGGCAATTCAAAAATCGGAGAAGGTTTTTTACTAATGAATCGATATTCAAAATCATTCCAGTCTGGATCCTTTTCCCTATCAAAATCAAAGCAGCGTAATTCGAAATTCTCATATGGCCCGCCGGGAATTCCTTCCAGAGCCTGTTGAATAATTTTTATGGATTCCGTCATTTCACCAATTCGGACTAAATAACGGGCTAATGAATCTCCTTCTTTTTGCCATTGAACTTCCCAATCCAATTCGTCGTAACACTCATAATGATCAACTTTACGAAGATCCCATTCTATTCCGGAAGCCCGAAGCATTGGTCCTGATAAACCCCAATTTATTACTTGCTCTCCACCAATAATGCCTACTCCCTCAACTCGTTCTAAAAAAATAGGATTTTGCGTAATAAGTTTTTGATATTCAACAATCCCTGTTAAAAAATAATCGCAGAAATCAAAACATTTATCTATCCAGCCATGAGGTAGATCAGCCGCTACTCCTCCGATACGAAAATAATTATGCATCATTCTCATACCGGTGGCAGCTTCGAATAGATCATATATTAATTCTCTTTCTCTGAAAATATAGAAGAAAGGAGTTTGTGCACCAATATCTGCCATAAAAGGTCCAAGCCATAGCAGGTGAGAAGCTATACGACTCAACTCCAACATAATTACTCGGATATAGCTGGCTCTTTTGGGTACTTGAATATTTCCTAACTGTTCCGGTCCATTTACGGTTATTGCTTCGGGGAACATAGTAGCTAAATAATCCCAACGTGTTACATAAGGCAGATATTGTATAATTGTTCGGTTTTCTGCAATTTTTTCCATCCCTCTGTGTAAATAACCCAATATTGGTTCACAATCAATAACATCTTCACCATCTAGAGTAACAATGAGTCGAAGAACACCGTGCATTGATGGGTGCTGAGGACCCATATTGACTATCATGAGGTCTTTTCTTGTAGCTGGGGCATTCATAGGTTTTTCCTCGATTCATTGAATTGCTTAAAACAAAAAGAAGTTCATCAAAATTCAAGATCTAATAAATCGAATAATTAAAAATGATTCTTCAAATTAACGAGTTTGTGACTCCCGAATATCCAACTGATTAATTAATTTTTTATAACGTATTCCATTTGTCTTTGACAAATAAGACAGTAGTCGTTGGCGTTTTCCCAGAATTTTACGTAAACCTCTTTGAGATAAGTAGTCTTTTCTGTGCAATTCCAAATGTGAAGTAAGTCTTCGTATCTTATTGGTGAAATTGAATACCTGAAATTCAACCGATCCCGGATTTTCTTCTTTTTTTTCTTGTGAAATAACTAGTATAAATGAATTTTTTACCATAAAACAAAAGCTTTCCTCTCCTCTTTTTTTATCTATCTATCTATATAGATAGATAGATATTTTTTTTTGATCAGTAATAATGACACTATTTTTTGAATTTGCTATATATAATAATATTAATTTCCTTAAGAATTCCTTATTTTTTTTTTCAAATTGAATTTATTATTATTAATCAATTCAATGTTTATGCATTCAGAAAATACAAAATTTGTATTTAAAAATAAAAAAATGAAGAAGATATAGTTTGATTCATTTCTAGATCGAATGGATACATCATTCAATTAGGATCATACCTCCGAATAGAAGGTAAGGGAAGACAGTGCGTGTGTGTATTTATTTGTCTTCGCAAACCAGATATGTTACGAGAAAGAGAAGAAATGAAAATATAGATTAACGAATTTTCAATCGCGGATACATATGTATCCTTACCATACTGAAACGGCTGCCATTATTGGTATCAAACCAATATCGATTCATACAAACTAAATCTTCTAAGCGATAATTTGGCCAAAGAAAGAATTTTAAATAAATTAGTTTTTTTTTATCTCTATCAAGATGTTTCCTTTTAGCAAAAACTTGACAGAAATTATTTACTTTATTCCCTTTGTAAAATGCCGTATTTTGATCCATACCACCTCGATTCCCAGAATTGAAACAAATTAGAATTCTCAATTCTCTACGACGTCTAGAGGATAAAATATTTTCAGGAACAAGCAAATCATAATGATTTTTTTCTTTATTTTCAGTCATCTTTTGATGTCTTGTAATGGGTTCATCAAAATTCGTCTTATCGACATAGCTTTTTTCTGGGTATCTTTGATGAAATTGAAATTTGTGCTTTCTTTTATGAATTAATGGAACGCCTATGGTTTGATACATAAAAAATTGTCCATTGTTTTTTATAGACAGACGAACTGGTTCGACAACAAATGTTCCGTTATTTTTTATCAATTGTGGAAGGAGTAAATCCTGAATCATCATAATATCTAGACTTAGATCTCCTTTTTGAATCGAGGAAATAGCAACCTGTTTTAGATTTGTCAGTCTAAGCAAGAGACAATATATTTCGATATTATTCATTATTTTTTCATCTAAACAATTATTCCATTTCAATTGAAAACGCAAAAACCTTCTTAGTAAGAAATTTAGTTCTTCTATATTGTTTCTATTGTTCTTGTATTTTATTTTTTGTGATGGTGGTCTAAAAATATCTATTTTTTTCTTTCTGGTGATACTTTTATTTTCATTATCATTTTTTTTTACATTAAAATTGAAAAAAAGGAATTGGATTGGTATGATCCATGGTTTACTTGTATATGTTTTATAAAATTTTACAAATTTTGAGAAGAACCAAAGTTCCAGATTTGATATGGAACGATTTTGTATTTCTACATTCATTCCCATCCAATCAAAAAAGTTTTTTTTTTGATTGGACGGGTTGATTTCTTGGTGAATCATAAGATAATAATCGGTATCAATCCAGACCTCAATATCCATCTTATTTCTAAGATCAAAATTCAGAAGTCTCCAATCAAAATACTGTCTATCCAGGTTTTTTTCCATATCTATAATACCATCTTCCCCTATATAATTCTTGATAGGGATATCATCTTCCATATCAAATAATTTTTGTTTACACGTGCTGTAATTATAAGAAAATGTTTTGTCATTATTGGCTTGTAATGGTGATCTATATCGAGAAACAGATGAGTATTTTTTATTTGCATAATTAAGAGATTTATATGATAAAAGATCATATCTATATTGTTTTTTAATTTTTTTTTTTAGATTTCTTAATAAGTTTACTTCTTGTTTTTTGTAAAGAATTAATCGGTTTTTTTCATATGAATCACATTTGCTTAAATCTTTTTTTTTTTTTTGAGCCATACGACATTCATTGATTCTATTTCGCCGTTTTTGTGATACTAATATAGACCATCTACTCTGAGATAAATCATATTGATAATGACCCCTTAACCAATTTTTCCATTGATTCATTACAGAATTGTGAGTCTTCTTATGTCTTAATTTGGACTGGCACATTCCTTGTATCCCCCCCAAATACTCCTTTATTTCATTCTTAAGAAAAAGAGATGTTCCAGGATATTGAAAAACAGATCTTAACTTATATTTAGATAAGTCAATAACTTGGGTTTGTGATAATTTGTAAAATACATATGCTTGTGAGAAAGAGGGTACATCACAAAAAATCTGTGAATTACCAATATTATAAATTGATTTTTTTATAATCGAAATAAATTGAATTATCTTTTTATTTGTTTTATCAATTCTCCTTTCATTTGCTTCATTATGGTAAGTGTATTTATTAATAATTTTTTTTGTTGATTCAACAAAAAGTTGGACATTCATGCTAGGAATATTAATGATACATAGAAAGATATCTATAGATATCCTTTCAATGAAAAATTGAAAAACAAAATATGATTTGTGGATTGATCGAATATTTCTTCTTTTTAATATCGACCAAATAGTTTGGGGGGATTCGAATCTTTTTCTTTTATCATCAGAACGTGTTTTGTTAAAACTAATATTTCTCTCTGGAGTTTGAAACCCCTTTTGCTTATTTTTTCTAATTTTTTCTAGTTGCTTTATGATTGTCTTTGTTCGATCATTCAGATCTTTTATTTTTTTTTCTGTCAATGAAAAATTTGTCCAATTAATAGATTGAATTGGAATGGACGATTCATAGCTCATTCGATTACTATTACTGATTATTGAATCTTTTTGAGTTTCACTTACTTCATAGATTTCTCTCAATTCAAATAAAGTAATTTGGTTTCTTTTTGATAATTTTTTTCTTATTTCTTTTCTAATTTTTTCTTTTATAAATAAAATCCTTTTCATGATCCATTTTACTCTTTCTTTTGAAACATTTATAATTTTTTTTTCGGTTAAAACTTTTCGAAATAGAAAAAAAAAATAATTCCAATTTTTAATTCTTTTTTTTAGTTCTTTAAAAATAGGATCAAAAAAAAATGAAAAGTCAAATGAGATAGGAGAACCAAAAGGCAATTCAACTTCCATTCCCCAAGTGCTTAAAAAGCAAAAATTTACTTCTTTTTTTTGTTTTTGCGCTTTTTTTTTCGTTTTCGTTGGATCCTTTTCTTTTTTTGGGGATCGTAGCTTCGATCTGTGCCAAGGTTTCAGACGAAAAGGAAATAGTATCTTTATCTGAATACCTTCTGAGAGCCAGTTTTTTGGAAATTCTGTTTCTGATAATGGAACGCCATCATAAGTACATTTAATATGTATTTCTCTATTCAAATCTTTTAAATCCTGCGACCATTCGGGAATTTGAAAGAATAGCATACGAAGAATATTTTTAGTTATTATCAATAAAGGAAATAGAATATATTTTCTAAGAATCGCGTGGGTTAATAATAAAATACCTCTTACTCCTTGAGCAAATACAATGCTATCCCAGGTTTCTGCTATTTCCATACGCTTTTCTTCATCTTGGTCATATTCTTTTCTTTTTTGCTCCTCTTCCCTCTGCCTTTTTTCTGTCTCGTCTTCCGCATAATCCGAAATTTGAAATTCTCTGTTTTTCCACATCCCTTTTTTAAAATTAAAAAACATTTTCATTGGCTCCATAATAGTAAAAGAAAACCAAGAGTATTTCTTAAATTTGTCCGAAAAAAGAGGAGAATGCGCGTCTGCTTGAAAGAGTTTCCAAATAACTGTTTTACGTCTTTGAGCGCGTATAGCTCCTATTATTATGTCTCGACGAAAATCCGATTGTTGTACATAACGTATTAAAGCTAATTCCTCTTCTACCTTTTTTTTAGATTTTTTATTACTATCCTGGTTATCTGTAGAAGTATTGTCATTCTTTGAGTTCTTATTAATAAAAATCACTATACGCTTGGATTTTCTTGAACGAATTTTATAATCCTCGGCTTCATTTTCTTTGTTTTTTTTCTTTTCTTCCTTTTCTCCTTCGATTTGTTCCAACTCGTCAATAAATTTGTATGACGATGGAGAAACTGTTTTCCTGATTTCTTTTATCCCAATCGATTTTTTTCTATTTACAATAGTTTTCTCGTTCGGATCAGTTATAACTGCGTCAAATAAGAATTTAATTTTTTTTTTTTCATCTTCTGAAGTAATTCTTATTTGTTCATATTTTGGAAATGAAAAAAATCGCTTAAAATGAAAACTTGATACTGATTTTCCTTTTCCAGAAAATTGACTGATTAAGTTCAAAATAGAACTAATTTCAGTTGAGAATGATTTTCTATCAAACATATCCATTTTCTGTTCAAGTTCTGAATAATTAATATGAAAAAGGATACCATGAATCTTATTTATCCAAATGTCATTTTTTGTGTAAGTTTTCTTTTTGATTAAGAGCGAAAAACTGTTTTTGATTCGTCCGCGATAGGGTCCGTTCAAGAAAGGGTCATATATTTTAGGTAAGTGTTTTTTTTTAGTCTCATCATTACCCAATCGAATCCTTTTTTCGATTACATCCATAGCAAGAAATTTCTTATCTAGAGCTTTTGCACTATTAAAAAATTTTTTGCTTAGGCTCTTTTTTTTTTTTTCATTAGTGGAACTCCAAAAATTATTCAATTCATCAGAGAGTTTTTCTGTTGTCAAGAGAGAAATTTTTCTTTGCATCATTTCAACAACTGTTGACAAACTAGGTGGGTACGTAAAAGATATTTTTTCTTTTCCATCACTTTGACATGGATAAAAAAAATATTGTGACATTTCATTTTTTATAGCATTTTCAAATCCATTCTTTTTGAAATATCGAATGGGACGATTCCATAGTTTCGAATTGAAAAGAATATTTATAAGAGGTTTTTCGAATTGGAAGATGTCTTTTTCCTCTGTTTCATCGATTTTGTACGAATCCTCTCCCTCTTCCGAAAAAATAGAAGCAAAAATCTTTTCTTCGATGTATCTCTTTTTTTCTTGTTTAGTTACCTTCATTTTGGATCCATCTATTTGTTTCTGAATTTTATTCCTTTCTGAAGTTGTTTTCAGTTTCTTACTCAAAAGGGGTGGCGGTGTTTTCCCTAAACAGTATAGACAGGAAATAAAAAAAAAAATAATAAAGATTTGAGACATAGAATTTCTCAATTCGAACATAATGGATTTACTCAATCTAATAAGGCTATTCGATTTTTTAGATTTAATAGAAAAATTTTCCTGTATCCATACTAATACCAAACTAATCCATTTCATAATCAAAATCTGACCAATTAACCAACTAACAAAACTACTTGTTAGGAATAAAATTTGTTTGTTGCCGAGAAACATATAAATGTTGACTAATCTGACTAACATTGAACTTGGTAAAAAGAAATAATTCAATAATAATAAAATAAGATTATTTAGGAATACTCGTTGAATGCTAAAATTACGCATTGAATTTTTCCTAGTGGATCCGTAATAAAAGTGTTTGTTATTATTGCAAAAGAAATTAAAAAAAAGGTACG